AAAGGTTCTTTATATTCATAGCATAGGAGAAACTACTATTTTTTTTTTTTTTTTTTTTTTTTCAATATCCCCTCGTTATTAGTTACTAACCCTAGTGATTGGATTTATATGCTTATTCTGATCGGAATATTCAAATGATTCTCATCGAATGACTATTCATCTATTGTATTTTCATGTAAATGAGGGGCAAGAAAGTTCTATGGAAAAATGGCGGTTCGATTCGATGTTGTTTAACGGGGAGTTAGAATACAGGTGTAGGCTAAGTAAATCAATGGACAGTCTTGGTCCTTTTGAAAATACCAGTGTAAGTGAAGATCCAATTTTAAATGATATGGATAAAGACATTTTTAATTTTAGCGACAAGTCTAATTACAGTAATGTTGATCATTTAGTCGGCGACAGATACATTCGGAATTTCATATCTGATGACACTTTTTTCGTTAGGGATAGTAATAGGGACAGTTATTCCATATATTTTGATATTGAAAATAAAAATTTTGAGATTGACAACAACCGTTCTTTTCTAAGTGAACTAAAAAGTTCTTTTTATAGTTATCAGACTTCTAGTTATATGAATAATGCACCCCAAAGTGACGATACTCGCCACGATCGTTACATGTATGATACTAATTCTCATTATAGTTGGAATAATCACATTAATAGTTGTATTGACAGTTATCTTGGTTCTCAAATTTGTATTGATAGTTATATTTTAAGCAACAGTAACAATTACAGTGACAGCTACATTTATAGTTACATTTGTGGCGAAAGCGTAAATAGTAGTAAAAGCGAGAGTTCCAGTATAAAAACTAGCACAGATGATAGTGATTTTAGTATAAGTTCTAATAATTTAAATGTAACTCAAAAATACAGGCATTTGTGGATTCAATGCGAAAATTGTTATGGATTAAATTATAAGAAATTTTTAAAATCAAAAATGAATATTTGTGAACAATGTGGATGTCATTTGAAAATGAGTAGTTTTGATAGAATCGAACTTTCGATTGATCCCGGTACTTGGGATCCTATGAACGAAGACATGGTCTCTCTGGATCCCATTGAATTTCATTCGGAGGAGGAACCTTATAAAGATCGTATTGATTCTTATCAAAAAAATACAGGATTAACTGAGGCTGTTCAAACAGGCACAGGTCAACTAAATGGTATTCCCGTAGCAATTGGTGTTATGGATTTTCAGTTTATGGGTGGTAGTATGGGATCTGTAGTGGGCGAAAAAATCACACGTTTGGCCGAGTATGCTACCAATCAATTTTTACCTCTTATTCTAGTGTGTGCTTCCGGAGGAGCACGCATGCAAGAAGGAAGCTTGAGCTTGATGCAAATGGCTAAAATAGCTTCCGCTTTATATGATTATCAATTAAATAAAAAGTTATTTTATGTAGCAATCCTTACATCCCCTACCACAGGCGGGGTGACGGCTAGTTTTGGTATGTTGGGAGATATCATTATTGCCGAACCCAATGCTTATATTGCATTTGCAGGTAAAAGAGTAATTGAACAAACATTGAATAAGACAGTACCTGAGGATTCACAAGTGGCTGAATATTTATTCCATAAGGGCTTATTCGATCCAATCGTACCACGTAATCCTTTAAAGGGCGTTCTGAGTGAGTTATTTCGGCTACATGCTTTCTTTCCTTTGAATGAAAATTAGATTAGTAGAGTCTTAATTTAATATTTAATAAGAGTATTAATTTAATAAGAGTATTAATTTAATAAAACTTAATAAATTTTTTTATGTGTGGTGATCAAGTAGTTATTTAATTTATAGGAATCAAAGTCAAAATCCGAAGAATGGATTTTGACTTTGGTAACATAAGATTGAATTGTAGAAAGAACCATCCGGATCGTTTTTTTATCGATATTCCTGGTTACTAATACTAACTAGGAAATCTCTATTAAACAAAAGAGTGAATTCTTTCAAAATAAAAGAGTGAATTCTTTCGCTTTCTTCCGTGGAATTAGTTAACAAGGTCTTGCATCTTTCTATATCTCCCGAAAATAATCCCCCACTAAGAATCCTTTTTGTTGGATCGTATTATAACGAATTCTTTGGGAGTTTTTAGGAAATACTTTAAAATTTTATTAAATTATGAAATTTATAAGACAAGAAAAGATAATAACTACTAATACGAATAATAAAAGGGTGGATTATCATATATATATATTTCATGTAGAAACATGTAGAAAGATGAATTAGAAACATGTAGAAAGATGAATAGGTCCATTTATTTATATATTTATTGTATTTTATTAATTAATATATATTTCTTAAAACAATTAATATATATTTCTTAAAACATATACTTTTCTTAAAACATATACTTATAGACTCCCTATCCCTATTAAGTATATATATACTCACTTAGGTATACTTAGTATAATATAACAATTATATATGAATTCTAAGATATCTTTATAACAATATAAGGATAAGGTTCAAATATAAAACAATAAATATAACAATAAATAACAGGTACAAATATTAAATCGAGGTACCCATTCTATGATAACTCTCAACAGTCTCCCCTCCATTTTTGTGCCTTTAGTGGGCTTAGTATTTCCGGCAATTGCAATGGCTTCTTTATCTCTTTATGTTCAAAAAAACAAGATTTTTTAGATACAACAAGGACAAATCTTATATATATATATATTTTTTCAAGACTTACTTGGATCATAACACGGATATCTATTTAGTAAAATATGGTATAATATGCGGCTTCCTTCGGGCATAAGCTCTTATGTATGTGTAAACATGATAAATGAATTATAACTATTTTCAAATAGATCGGGATCGGGGAGAATTTCTGAAATGTAAAGTCAATATATCTATATGTATTAGGAAATCATATGAAAGGGTAGGAAATCATATGAAAGGGATGTTATTATTTTAGTTTGGATCTAAGAAATTCGATGAATTATCCCTAAAGGTTCACATCATAATAGTGCTGGTTGATGAGAGTTACTTCGGAAACAAAAAAAAAGTAAAAAAAAAAAATTCTTTTTGTTATTCTCCCAATTCCAATAAAATGCAACTAGGTCTAGTTAGAGTATGAGTTGGCGATCAGAACGTATATGGGTAGAACTTATAGCGGGGTCTCGAAAAACAAGTAATTTCTGTTGGGCCTTTATTCTTTTTTTAGGTTCATTAGGGTTTTTATTGGTTGGAACGTCCAGTTATTTTGGTAGGAATTTTATATCTTTATTTCCTTCTCAGCAAATAATTTTTTTTCCACAAGGTATCGTGATGTCTTTCTATGGGATCGCAGGTCTTTTTATTAGCTCCTATTTGTGGTGCACAATTTCGTGGAATGTAGGTAGTGGTTATGATCGATTCGATATAAAAGAGGGCATAGTGTGTATTTTTCGTTGGGGATTTCCTGGAAAAAATCGTCGCATATTCCTCCGATTCCTTATGAAAGACATTCAGTCCATCAGAATAGAAATTAAAGAGGGTATTTATGCTCGTCGTGTCCTTTATATGGAAATAAAAGGACAAGGAGCCATTCCCTTGACTCGTACTGATGAGAATTTTACTCCACGAGAGATTGAGCAAAAAGCTGCTGAATTGGCCTATTTCTTGCGCGTACCAATTGAAGTATTTTGAAAAAAGGAACTGAAGAATGAATACTTTGCAAGAGATAAAAAACTCAAGAATCATCTTTTTTTCTATAGCATAACTTAACTGAAGTTTCTTCAGAACGCTTACTCGAGCCAAAGCAAACGTATATGAAACAATTCTAAAACGAAATTGTTTATGTCCACAATTTTTTTTATGCGTATGTAAATCCACTTAACTCAATTCAGTAACAAATCTAAATGATAGATTCATCATATATCAAAACATTTCATCATAAAGTAAAGAATTTTTTTTCTAAATATTTGATATTTTGATAGAACGGGAGTTCTTTCGTCTCGAAATCCGACTACTATTAATTTGAAGAGGGCTCTTTCTTATTCTATATTCTTTCTAAATTCAAGCGCTGTACTGAATCACAAAAAAATCCGGAAATACATCGATGACTTGTAATAGAACTTATGCTTGATAGAAATATTAGTATCATATAGAGTCGACGAATGAGGTGCGTTCATTAAAAATTTTTAAATTCACAGACGAAAAAATGGCAAAAAAGAAAGTATTAATTTCCCTTCTATATCTTGCATCTATAGTATTTTTGCCTTGGTGGATCTCTCTCTCATTTAATAAAAGTCTGGAATCTTGGTTTACTAATTGGTGGAATACTAGGCAATCCGAAATTTTTTTGAATGATATTCAAGAAAAGAGTATTCTAAAAGAATTCATAGACTTAGAGGAACTCTTACGTTTGGACGAAATGATAAAGGAATACCCGGAAACACATTTACAAAAGCCTCGCATCGAAATCTACAAAGAAACGATCCAATTGATCAAGATGCACAACGAGGATCGCATCCATACAATTTTACACTTCTCGACAAATATAATCTGTTTCGGTATTCTAAGTGGTTATTCTATTCTAGGTAATGAAGAACTTGTTATTCTTAACTCTTGGTTTCAAGAATTCCTATACAACTTAAGCGACACAATAAAAGCTTTTTCTATTCTTTTATTAACTGATTTATGTATAGGATTCCATTCGCCCCACGGTTGGGAATTAATGATTGGCTCTGTCTACAAAGATTTTGGATTTGCTCATAATGATCAAATTATATCCGGTCTTGTTTCTACTTTTCCAGTCATTTTAGATACAATTTTTAAATATTGGATCTTTCGTTATTTAAATCGTGTATCTCCTTCACTTGTAGTGATTTATCATTCAATGAATGACTGAAAAGTGATCGAACGATCCAATTATAATATTTGTTACTTTGTACATAAGCAAAACATTCAAAATTGTACTTACTACCCATCCAAGGGATTCCTCCAATATTCCAGTAAAATTATTTATATTTAATATTTAAGTAAATAGCAAAATTATAGATAGGGAACTATACTAGCG